AATCTAGTTACTTCGTTCCTTATTTCTACTCGAGGGATCCTGAGGAAAAGAATTTGGTTTCCGCCGAGCTAAAACAATATGCCGATGGTTCTAGTAAACCAAAACTACCGTTTTCTAGCTATTTGGCTTCAATCTTCCCTTTACAACACAAAAATGGAAGATCTAGTTACGATTGGAAATAAACTTTTGTTTTGTATCTTCATCCATAGATCCTTTACTCATACTCATTCAATTGGAAGATTTGATCCAATTCAAAAAATTATGCTTCGCGATTCTATAATCCCGTTTTTATTCAATTTCGAATTCACCTATGGGTACAAATCGCGAGAATGTAGATTCTTCCTCAAATATGCTATTGAGAGAAAAAGGATTAAACCTCTTTTAAGAAATAAAGTTTTTGGGGACCGGAATATGAAAAAACCGAAGGACCCCTTAACTATTTAAGTTATTAATCGAACGAATCACACTTTTACCACTAAACTATACCCGCTACATATTCATTATTATATATGAATGAGCCTTTTGTCGAACAAAAGAATGAGAGACAATTAAGCTAGCATCAAACTCATGAAAATTCTAGCGTTGACACTTCGTCTCACTGGGGTACTTGAAAAAATAGGCGAAGAATAGAAAGCAGCTTATTTAATTTAAATAACAAAATCATACATAACATAATATAATAAAGTTCAAAGTTCAAAGTTATACTTTCTCGTTTGCTGTAAGTCATTACTGACACTTCCTAATCGAAGGAATTATTGAAGCTGAACCATAAAAATGACGAATTCTTCATTTCTTTTTTCGTTTTCAACTTCCCTTTTAACTGCCGGATTTTATGAATTTGAGTTCAGATTTGTTGGATCTCAAATTTATAAATAAAGCTTGTCCCTTGAACAAGTAAATGAGTTATGTTATATATGTTATAACATATGTGTGTTTCCTTTTTGATATTATTTAATATCAATATATGTATGTGTCCTTTTATACTTAAGTAACTAAGTAAATTGAGAAAAAAAAATACTAATAACAAAAATATTTTAAAACTTAAAATATTTAAAATGTGAAAAAAAAGATATTCATATTCTATAGTTCTTATAGTCTTAATAATACTAAGAAATGACACTTCTATCATAGGAATGGAGATGAAGTCTTTGCTGTTGCTTCAATAACAAGTATTTTTTATTTGATATCAAATAAAAAATACTTAAATTGTTTGGTCTATGAAATGATTCATCAGAACAAAAGAAGTAATGTAATGGCCCGGCCAGTACTTAACCAGGCCGGGGGGATAAACCTCTCTTACAAAATCCAAGAAGTGAAGTTGAAGTAAGGTATTCTTTCTATATCTATTCTATTGGAGATAAGGCATCTGTTTAAAATTTAAAATCATTATCTAAATTAAATTACTGATCAAATTCGTAGATAAACCTTATCCATATTTAATTTAATATATTAAATTATAATATTAATATTAAAATATAATATAATAATATATATTATATTTTATATTTCTATTATTATATTAATTATTATATTATTTATATATTTATATTATTTATATCGTTATTTATCGTTATTTTCTCCTTATAATCTAATCTTATAATATTAATATAAAGTAATAAAGAAAGAAAACGGTTTTTTTTTATCTTTTTTACTTCACGTGTCGCGTTACATAAAAAAATTTGCAATTTTGAATTGGGAGAGATGGCTGAGTGGACTAAAGCGGCAGATTGCTAATCCGTTGTACGAGTTATTTGTACCGAGGGTTCGAATCCCTCTCTCTCCGTTCTCTCTGATCACTTCAGATTTTCGAATTTGAAAAAATTTCGATCGCTTGATTTTTTCATCATAGGTAAATGTATAGAATACATAAAAATAAAGTAAAGAAAAACTAAAAATCTTTTTTTTTTATTCCTCACGTCCAGGATTACGGCCCGGATCGTTAGATAAGAATCCGAAGATGAACAGAGAAACAAAAAATATCACTACTGTGTAAACGAAGAGTTTGAGAGTAAGCATTACACAATCTCCAAGATTTTTTTTGAAAAAGGAAATAGATTGCCCATTTTTTATCACATACACTATTTTGGCATAACGCCCCCAAAAATAAAGTCTTTTCTTGAAAAAAAAAAAAAAATAATAAGAATTTTCACGAATTTATTTGGAATACAAGAAAAGAAAGATTCTGATTCCTTCATTACCAAAAATTTTTGGCCATATCCATTGTTGGGTATTGTGGGGTCCTTAGAAAGTCCTTGTTTACTGGAAGGTCAGAACGCGGAAATAAGTTGATCAAAATTTATCACCGCGGTCATTCAATTCAATATACAAGAATTTCTATTTTTGAATCTAGGGTTCATAATGTAAAACTTATCTGATCTTATCAATTTTTATAATTTTTTTGGATAAATCATGAATTTTGCAGAGTAGTAAAGATTTTATCGAAAACTTACAGCGGCTTGCCAAACAAAGGCTAAGAGAAAAAATAGTAGAGGTATGACAGGCATAACATCTATGATGGGATTGAAAAAGGCATAAGCCTCGGGCAGTTTGGCGAAGAAAAAACTACTCGAATAAAGGGTAGAATTAAGACAGATACAGATTAAACTAAAGATATTAAGCATAACAAACATTTCATTCTTGTAGATTAGAAAATTTGATTTTGGTTGAGTTTTTTTTTTGAGGGAAAAAATGAAAAGGCGGGTCAAAAAATCCTTCCTTTTCTTCGAACTATCCCAAATCCAAAATCTTTCCTTTCATTCTCAAATGAGAATACAAGGAATTAGAGTTTCATACAATATCTTAATTGAATTTTATGTAATGATCAATAATTTTTTTTTATTCTATATTTACATGTGTTGAATCCTAGCAACAATGTATTTCATATGTATTTGGGTTGGGATTGACGAATGACCAATACCAATATTAGTCTTTATTAGTGTCAAATAGAAATCTAAATGGGGCGTGGCCAAGCGGTAAGGCGGCGGGTTTTGGTCCCGTCACTCGGAGGTTCGAATCCTTCCGTCCCAGACCGTCTTCATCAGAAACGAAGGATTCCTCTCTTTAAAAACTTTTTGGATATAATGTGATCCAACCCTCTGTTCTGAATTCTAGGAATAATTCTACAAATTCTATCTTTTCTTTCGTTTGGTTTCTCACAAACGCGATCGAGTGCACGGGTAGAAATAAAGATATTTCTTTTAATTCCCAATTCAAAAAAAAAAAAAATGGGGGGGAGCATTCCCATTCAGAGTATGCTTGTACTACTCATATTCATATTGAAGTTAGTTACTTATGGAAGCTTTGTGTTCCATATCCATGAAATGGTAATTCTAACATGATGCATTCTGAATCGAAATGGAAAAAGGCCCCTTTTTCTATTCCATTCCCGAGGGGGCCTAAATAAAAATAAATAGTGTATCCCAATTCCACACTTTATTTTATGTGGAGACTAAAGATTACGTAGTTTTTGGTATTAATTTCATTTCATGGTTCGTCTTAAAATTTCTAAGAAAAAAAAAAAAAATAAGAAAAACGAATTGATCTGGATCCCATTTTTTTGAATTTTATCTTATATCTTATTCAAATGAATATCAATGAAATGGAACGATTGGATGGATGAAAATTTATATATTCTATGGAATTGGCGGAAAGACTTTGGAACCTGAAGTAAAACAAAATCTGTCTGTATACTGTACTGTATAATATAATTATATAAAAATAATATAATAAAATAATATAAAAATAATATTAATATAACAATATTAATATAACAAGATAATAAAAAAAAAAAAAGAGAAAGTCCTATATTATATAATATAATATAATATATTATTGTATTGCTCAGTAACAGCGGTCCTTTGGTTAAGTCAATAAGGATCTGTGATTCTTTAAATATCCATGATTACCTCCGGTAAGAATTGTTCTAAGACTTAAGTAAATTCGTTTATTCGTCTTTTTTAGAAATCTGTTTCATTCATATGATAGAATATGGGGCGAAATAACTGAAACCCTTTCTAAGACTTTTCTGGATAACTATTTATCTATCCATAGATACATAAAAGGTATTTATATACCGTTGAGCCAATGACTATTCATGATTCCATCTTGAATCAATTCCATACCGGTTCGAAATTTAATTAGAGGAATGTTATGGTAAAACTTCGTTTGAAACGATGTGGTAGAAAGCAACGTGCGACTTGAAGGACATGATTCGTTGTGGATTCTTACATCCACCATTTTCTATAGGAATGAAGATGCTCTTGAATCGACATAGTTTGTTCTGTTCTTGCTAGGAACCTAATTTGTGTTGGGTTGGTAAATAGGAATAGCACACGATGGAGCTCGAGCAAAAAGTATTGATTCATTTATCGGGAGGAAGAATCTAAGGTTAGTAACAATAAATAAGTTAGACCAACTTTGTAAGTATATCTTCAATATAGAAATCGAAGGGTTAAAATCCGAACAAGTTTGAAATGAAAAATGAAATAAAAAAAAAAGTCAAACAAATTTGTTGGAATTAGGAAAACTTTTTCGATTCAAATTTAAAGTGTATTATATTACAAGGGAATCAATCATTCGTATTATCTTTCTATAGAAAGAAATAACAAAAAACAAAAGGTATGTTGCTGCCATTTTGAAAAGGAATAAGGATCACCGAAGTAATGTCTAAACCCAATGATTTTACAAAGCAAAGAGAAAGGATTCCGGAACAAGGAAACACTATTTTCAATTGTCTCAATAATTTTACTAGAATGAGGAGTCAAAATAGATTCGAGACGAGACAAACAAAAAAGGTTAGAGACGACTCAAGAAATGTCTAAGGATTTACTTTACCTTCACACTTTTTCCGAATTACCCAACTTGAGTTATGAGTATGAATGATATTTCTTTTTTTTTTTCTGTAAGTAAGAACAAAAAACGACTAAAATCATAGTCCATGATTTTATGGATCTATTTGCTATTATATACAGAAATATTCGAATTTAAATCGTTTTTTCTCGAGCCGTATGAGGAGAAAACCTCCTATACGTTTCTAGGGGGGGGTATTATTTATCTACATCTATCCCAATGGGCGATCTATCGAATCGTTGCAATTGATGTTCGATCCCGAAGAGAAGGAAGAGATCTTCAAAAAGTAGGTTTTTACGATCCGATACAGAATCAAACTTATTTAAACGTTCCCGCTATTCGTTATTTCCTTGAAAAAGGTGCTCAACCTACAGGAACTGTTCATGATATTTTAAGGAAGGAAGAATTTTTTAAAGAAAGTGTAAAGAAATAAACAACAAAAAAAAGAAAGGTAACTAGTATCTATTTTGGGTAATTATTTACCCAAAATTTGCTTTTTTCTTGTTCTATTCATACTTTTTATTTTTTTATTGTTGTTGTGGAAATCCACCAACAAGCAAAGGTCTAACCTTGCTTATTGTATCTCTATTGATTGAATAAACCCGACATTTTTCTGTACCTTTTTTTTTTTCATCTAAATTTCTTATTTATGTTGTGCCAATCCAACACAAATCCTTATTTGATTTATTTACTAAATTAATTGAATTTGTTCTCTCAACATTCCACTCATATTGACAATGGTGTATCGAACAAATATAATTTGATCGTAGATAAATGGATCCATTTATTTTATTCCGATCCCTGTTGGTTTTTCCTTTACTTCAGCCAAATGATGGGTTTGCTGTATTTACTGTTATACAATACAAGATGTATTTTCTTAACGAAAATACAAAATTTTTAGAAAACGGGTGGTCTGTATAAATTTTTTTTTTTTTATTTCTATCGGAAATCCTTTTAATCCGATCTGCTCATTTTATTATTTTGGTGTTTATAATTGATCCTTAAAATTTTCCTTTATATTTCTTGTTAGTTCAATGGTTTGACGTAGTTGTACAGTGCAATGCAATTCAATTGATTTTTTGATCGTATCTACATATCATATTTGTCTGGGTTGCTAACTCAACGGTAGAGTATTCGGCTTTTAAGTGCGACTATGATCTTTTACACATTTGGATGAAGCAACGAATTCGTCCAGACTATTGGTAGAGTCTATAAGACCGCGACTGATCCTGAAAGGTAATGGGTGGAAAAAACAGCATGTCGTAATAATAAAATAATAAGAAGAAAATTTCATTTCTTCTTATATTCTTATTATTTTTAGTAGAATTTTTAGTTGATTCCTACCGGATTATTCCTATTTTTTTTCTTTTTTGGGGAAGACAAAAGAAATTCATATTTATAGTTAGGTCTAGTGAATAAATGGATAGAGCCCCACGGCTCCAATTCTGTTAAAAAAAAAAAAGCAACGAGCTTCTATTCTTATCTTAATTTGAATAATTACCCGATCTAATTAGACGTTAAAAAAAATTAGTGCCTGATGCGGGGAAGGGTTCTCCTGTGAGTGGTCCTTTGATTCTTTTTTTTTTATCCTAACTATTCTCTATTATGGATTGGAAACGAATGTGTAGAAGAAACAGTATACTGACAAAAAGAATTTGTTCCAAAGTCAAAAGAGCGATCGGGTTGTAAAAATAAAAGATTTTTGAACCTCCGGGAATTATAACGAAGATAAACCCCATTGGATAGAAGAGGAGAGGAAAAATATCTGTTGATTGGACTACCTGTTTCCGGGGTATATATTTTTTTCCATACATAATACATACTCTGTTCTGACCATATTGCACTATGTATAATTTGATAAGCAAGAAATGCCTACTGTTTCTGGTTAAAGTATAAATGTAAGTCGATGGAAGAATTACAAGGATATTTAGAAAAGGATAAATCTCGGCAACAACGCTTCCTATATCCGCTACTCTTTCAGGAGTATATTTATGCACTTGCTCATGATCATGGTTTAAATGGTTCTATTTTTTACGAATCTGTCGAAGTTTTTGGTTATGACAATAAATATAGTTTAGCACTTGTAAAACGCCTAATTACTCGAATCTATCAACAGAATTATTTTATTTCTTCGGTTAATGATTCGAACCAAAAGAGGTTCATTGGGCATAACAATTTTTTTTATTCTCATTTTGATTCTCAAATGATATCAGAAAGTTTTGCAATTATTGTAGAAATTCCGTTCTCGCTGCGATTAGTATCTTTTTTCTCCGAAAAAAAAGAAATACCAAAATATCATAATTTACGATCAATTCATTCAATTTTTCCCTTTTTAGAGGACAAATTATCGTATTTAAATTATGTCTCAGATATACTAATACCTCATCCCATCCATATGGAAATCTTGGTTCAAATTCTTCAATGCTGGATTCAAGATGTTCCTTTTTTACATTCATTGCAATTCTTTCTTCACGAATATCATAATTGGAATAGTCTTCTCATTACTCATAAAAAATCTATTTGTGTTTTTTCAAAAGAAAATAAAAGACTATTTCGGTTCCTATACAATTCTTATATATTTGAATGTGAATTTTTATTAGTTTTTTTTCGTAAACAATCTTCTTATTTACGATTAACATCTTCTGGAACTTT